TTTACCGGCTTAGTGTGAGATAGAAACATGCCTGTCTCGTCGTAATAATGAGTGAATCAATGAATGAAAGTGGAAAAATAGATATTAGAATTATATTTATATAATAGATTGCATTTATCTAATTTATTTCTATATCGAATAGAGTGGCGATTAAAATGAATGATTTACTGAGTATAAATCGTGAATCAAAAATGGAAAATCATAAAAGATGGAAAAAGCTTTCGGCTCTAGTCATTCCATTATATTGACAATTTCAAAAAACTGCTCATACTATGAGCATAGTATGGTCGCGGTCAGGCAAGTATGCCCCCATCGTCTAGCGGTTCAGGACACCTCTCTTTCAAGGAGGCAGCGGGGATTCGACTTCCCCTGGGGGTAGGGTACTACGAAAGGAAGTTGATCATGGATTATCAATAAACCTAGAATTGATTCTTCCTGGGTCGATGCCCGAGCGGTTAATGGGGACGGACTGTAAATTCGTTGGCAATATGTCTACGCTGGTTCAAATCCAGCTCGGCCCAATAATTCGCTGATCCGCCATAACCTAAAATGCCCGTTTTTTTGTATTTTGTTTTCCAGAAAAGCCAAACAAAAAAAATTAGGGAAGAATAAAAAAAGTCCAATTTTCTGATATATCCATCCCTACCGCTATTTGTTTTTTATTTGTTCTATTTATTTAGTTGTTCCCAAAAATTATGACCTTGATAACGCTCTAGATTCATATCAGGATCATTAAATAGAAAGTTTAATGAAAAGAAAAAGAGTAAAGTAAACAAAAAAGAAGACTCTTTTTTTTCATTTTAAAATTGATTATTGATCGATTTTTTTGGCAATAACGAAAGGATTCCTAGTAACTAGTAATCCGCGTCGCTCTCACTCAAAGTGCATACCCGTATGGATATCAATATATCACTCGCGCCTTTGTTTGTTACAACCCGGCGATTCGAATCTAAAATCTAAATAGAAAATGGCTTGAATGAAATCATAAGACTATCTATGCTGTACACTTTTCTTTATTTCCCTGGGATTGTAGTTCAATTGGTCAGAGCACCGCCCTGTCAAGGCGGAAGCTGCGGGTTCGAGCCCCGTCAGTCCCGACGGATACAATTAAAAAAATACATCAATTGATCCCTCCGTTTTCTGTCAAAGGGGATACAAATGACAGAATTTCATTCCCAACGATATCTTTTTTTTTATTTCTTTTTTCCTTTCTCTTTTTTGTTGGGGTTTATTTGTAAACTATTTGTAAACGGTGAAAGTGGAAAAGCAGTCTGATGATACATCATCAGATGATTGTACAAGGAAGGCGGTAGATTATCGAAAAGAAAGGGTGGAAAAGAATATATATAAATAAGGGAAAGGAATTCTTTTGATTGGACCAGGCATCACTTTTTGTATTCGGTGTGGATAAAAGATCTTCCTATGTTATACTATTCAATTCTCGACGGTGAATCGATTTGATAGCCTAGATATTGTTATTCATGATATTGATCCGATTCGATGTCATTGAAATGTAAGTCATTGCATTGAATTTACAAGCGACAAATTTATCATCTCTATGGGATTAAATCCCGAGTTATTGCGAAGTAAAAAAAACAATGAAATTATGGAAGTAAATATTCTCGCATTTATTGCTACAGCGCTGTTCATTCTAGTTCCTACCGCTTTTTTACTTATAATATACGTAAAAACTGTCAGTCAAAGTGATTAATTTGAATGAAACTTGACTTTTTATCAAGGAGTTAAGAAAAAAAGGATTCAAATATCACGTCTTAAATAAAATGAATGGACTAGAATCAGCAGTATCCTATAAAACTCGATAGTATGGTAGAAAAAAAATATGAATCTTTCTACCATACTATCTATATCTATTATTGTAATGTATAAAGATACAAGCTTAATATAGATGAATCCGCAATACGTATCTTCATACATGTCGATATCAATTAAATATATGTACTGTACATAGTATCTCAATTTTAGTTCTTCGCTTGATCTATTTTATTTGTGTTTTATTTGTGTTGATTTCAATTAATCTGAAATAATTGAAAGGCAAGTCTTACGATTTTCTAATTCTTTCATTTCATGGATTTGATTCTTTTGGTGGATACCGAGATTCCTATTAAAATAATCAGAAATGAAGGAAAAATGGAATGGAATAGGCATATATTAATTAAAAAAAAAAAAGAAAACCAAGTAATCTTTTTTTTGAACATTCCAAAGAAATAATTCGTTGAGCAACCGACAGATGATCCAAAGAGTTCTATGGTAACTTTTCTTCGTATTTCGTTTCGAAAAAAGGGTATACCCTGCCGATTTTGAATTTCACTTCTTTGATCCATGATATGAAATGAGTCAATAAAGCATTTCATAAATGAAATTCAAATAAAACGGGGGGTAAGTGTCTAATATGTGACTACACTAAGGCAAGATCTTATTAAATAAAAAACTACTTTTTTTCTCTTTGAACAGTAAAGGGGGAGGGAAATAAAAACAAGCAAATACAGAAAACAAAGGGGGTTCCTTGTCCCTCATTGTCCATTTATAACTCTGGTAAGAGCTGGTTCATCAAAATAGAAAATTTAGGAAGAATTCTTTTTTTTTTTAATTGCCTATCATCCGGATCCCTTTTACTTTCGAAATACGAACATGGGGATTATTGAAATGTTTGTTTGATTTTGATTGAAAGGGTGTTATTCATAGAATACATTACTCCACTAGAATCCAAGAATTTCGAAATAAAGACCAATAAAATAGTTAAAATTAAAAAAAGGCTTTGCAAAACGATCTAGAAAACAATTGATACGGGTTGATTCCTCAACCCAATTAGGAGTACCCCTAAAGCCCACTTCTTCCCCATACTACGAGTGAAAGGGAAAATGTAAAGACTACCATTAAAGCAGCCCAAGCAAGACTTACTATATCCATGTGTATTATGTCCCCTATCTCTATGAATATGAAACAAATATGAAGGAATTTTTCCATTATTGTTCACTAATAATAGTGGAATTACTGGCGCAGAGTCAAAAAGAAAAGGGAATTCTGACGCGCCACCGTTGATGAATCACTTCAATAAATCCGCTTATAACAAGCTCTTATATGATTTCGAGTAAAATCGAGAACCATTAAGCACAAGCAAAATGCGCAGTAACACTTTTGGAAGTATCAAAAGAATGTTACTCACATGTATCAATAATAAGACTTATTCTTTCTTTTGGTGTCCCTCATTAAGTAAAAGCCAATTATCTATCCAATCTAATATTAATTGGATGCCTGAACACTCAGAGACTTTCATCCGTCTGTATACAAAGTATCTTCCAACCCTTCTACAACCATTCATTAGTTAATTAGACACTCCCGTTATCCAATCTAATTCAAGACTCCTCTAGTAGCCCTCATTAGTAAGGGGGGCTCCCATATCAAGATTTACTGATTCCCTTCCACTACTTTAGTTTTTCCTTGAATCCTAGACGTTAGGAGACGTTAGGATTTCGAGTTTTTTGTTGATCAGGCGACACCCGGATTTGAACTGGGGAATAAGGGATTTGCAGTCCCCCGCCTTACCGCTCGGCCATGTCGCCAAAAGGCTACAAACAAAAAAATGAGAGTATCCCCCTTTTATTTTTCATTTTTAGATCGGATCCATACCTTCAATTGGTTATAGTATCTCAAGACACACAATATCTAAAAACTTTCCCTTTCTTTTCTATTTCTATTGAAAAAGAAAATGTGGATTCTCAGTTACAAAAGTCAAAATTCAGGACAAATAAATTGGAACCATTAACTATTAACTATTGACTGCAAATTTATGGACGATTCTTCTTCACTTGTCTTTTTCTAATGGTATAAGAAAATAAAACTGGATACATAACTAATCAGTATTGATTTTTTTTCAATAAAAAAAAACTTTCTGAATTTCAAGTATCAAGTATATTATAATAATATAACAGCAATTATGACTCTATGTAAACCCCAGAGCATAAGTTGTTACACAGTTATAGTTATCTAATGAGGTATTTTATCTATCTAGATATGATGTCCATAGGGAATCAGCAAGAAATTATCGTGTTTCAATTTTTCATTGAATAGATTAAAATAAAAGAAAAAATAGAATTTTTGATAGAGCACGCCATGTCTTGTCTCCACTAGAGCGTTATAATGGAATAAAAGAAAGACATATATAAATAGAAATGCTATATCTGCACATGTTTAATAAATATAAGCCCTCTTTTCGTCCGCACTTCAATCATATTCTAAATATTCTACTAAAAAATAAAAAACTAAAAAGTGGGTAAAAACATCTATCTTCTCGGCGAATCGGTTTTTGAACAATGGAGTCCATGAAAAAATTAAGCGCTAGAAAAATCAACTCTCTCCCTATATATATATTTTATGATTATTTTGTCTTTATCTCAACGAACAGATCAAATCAGGAATTCCTTTTATTTTTCTGGTATTCAATCGGATTGGAATATGTAATATCATAATAATGGTAGAAATTGAATTATTTTTTTTTTTTATATTCTATACAAAACTCCATGCGGCTAAATGGTATTTATCAATTCTTTTCCGTATCTGTTTGTTATAAATATAAATTCAAATTTGAGTATAATTTTTCTTCTTCCGTTCATACGCATTTCGTATTTCATACATTCCACATATATTATATGGTATATGGAGTTAGATAAAATTTCATGTGATTCAGTAAACAGAATAGAAATTCAATTCCATCATTATTAGATCGATTCGTATGATTCGATGAAGAATGAGAAAAGAATGGGATTTTTTTGAGAAATGGGAAATTCAAAATGCTCGGGGATGAAAATGGGGAAATGTCTACAATACCTGGGTTGAATCAGATACAATTTGAAGGATTTTGTGGGTTCATGGATCGGGGCTTAACAGAAGAACTTTATAAGTTTCCAAAAATTGAAGATACAGAGCAAGAAATTGAATTTCAATTATTTGTGGAAACATATCAATTGGTGGAACCGTTGATA